CAAAGAATCTCCGTTTCAGAACCGTACATGAGATTTTCATCTCATACGGCTCCTCCTTTATGTACATAATGAGACTAATACATGGAATAAAAAAGATTGAAATATTCTCATTATAAACGAGCAGGGCTGGTGTTTTTACAAGAAATCTCTAACCAACCCTCTTGTAAAAGCTCTTTCCTTAACATCAAATATGTTGATACTAGATAAAAAAAGGGGAACTCCATCAATTTATTTGTCTTAAGCGCCGCTTAATTTTCAGAAATTAGTCACTTCAACAGTTTTCGATGGGTATACGGGTATCCAAAACACGAACGAGATGGGTGCTTGTTGTCCCAACCATTCTTGTTAGTCCCGATCCTGATAAGGAAAAGGGAAGGGATAATTTATAACAAAGTTTTCCTGTTGTTGATTCCGAGGAGTAGCGCCTCTTCCTCTCTGCCCCCTATTGGTACTAGGGGAATAGCTTTGACCTACCCAACCATAGGTGTAACCTTTCGCTCAATACTCTATAATCAACAATTGAAGGTTTGAGGTTGCATTAATCAGGGATACACGACAGAAGGGCTTGTTTTATTTACAAACTTCACCTTCAACAAGCGTAGATTTCTTTCAAATAATTTTTTTCTTTATATCCCGAATAATAGAATTATAACGAAACTTTCTTCTAAGAACGTTAAAAAATATAAATAACTAAATAAAAATTAAAGAAAAGTATAAAATAACTAACTAAAAAATAATCAAATCGCACCATCTCTGTAATAAGCGAATGCTTCTTTCTCGCCCGAAGTTGTCGGAATTATTCGTAATAAGATATTGGCTACAATCGAAAAGGTCTTATCAATAAAATTTCCATTTATTCGAGATCTAGACATAGACAGAAATTCATTCTATAATTTCTTTTAATTACCTTCGTGAGAAAATAATCCCACAACCGGTGAAATTTGACAGTACGAAATAACATAAAAACAGAAAAATGAAACTTCTACTCAAATTGTTTCTTTTTTGCAGGAATCAATAAAAACTAATAACTATTTGAAGACGATTAGATTTCACCCAAATGTAAATATAGTAGTATTAAGAATATCCGAAAATATTCCAATTTCTTCAAAGTTGAAGAATCAACAAATTTATTCTAATCTGTAGGAAAATTCAAGAAGTTTTAATTAAATTATGATTATGATCCAAAGAGGAGAAAGAATCGAATAATCGCTCTATGATGTATGAAAATAGAATAATGGTCTAAACTAAGTCTAAACTAAATAGAATGATGATCTAAAGGTAGCCATTAAAGATAGTCTAAAAAAAATGAGCAATCGGTGGAGTTATTCCAATTAAGTAATTGAATCCAGTATAAAAATAAAAAAATTCGAAAATAAAATCAGTAATACCAAAATACCATCTTCGTAAATTAGTTAAAATAGAGTGTACGCATTTATCCAACAACCTAATATAAATCACTATTCACTCGATTTATTCAATTTTATCATTATGTAGGAGAGATGGCCGAGTGGTTCAAGGCGTAGCATTGGAACTGCTATGTAGGCTTTTGTTTACCGAGGGTTCGAATCCCTCTCTTTCCATATCCTTCACCTAATTCACCAATGTTATTGAACGCAATACCTCAAATCAAATCACGGGCACCTTTCTTCCAACAGTTAGGGCTTTCTTTGATCTGGTTTCGCTATTCCTAATCCCAATTTCTGTAATATGGAAAATACTAGAAAGAATAGACAAGGAATTAAAATATACCTATCAATCTATGATATATGAATGGGAAAAAAATCCTCGGATAAAATCCCTTGCTTCGAGACTCTTTATATGGGGTGTAAGGGAAGGGAAAAATTGTCCGAATCCCTCTTATTTTAGTTAGTTTTAAGTCTGACGAGAATAATATTCTACAACTAGCAATTCATTTATTTTCAAAGGGACCCATTTACTATCTAGTATTTCATTGACTGATCCTTTATATTGGAATGGGTGAAGAGTCAAATGTTTTGGCAATTCCTCATGGGAAGATGAATCAAAATAATTTTGAACCAGAGCCTTAGATTTTTGTTCATCTCTCACTGTAATAATATCGCGGGGTTTACAGCGATAACTTGGTATATCTACTCTACCACCATTAACTAAAATATGTCTATGGTTAACCAATTGGCGGGCTTGAGGAATAGTCGAAGCTATACCTAATCGAAAAAGGATGTTATCCAACCGCATTTCAAGCAATTGTAGTAAAACTTGACCTGTTGACCCTTTTGCTTTTCCGGCGATATGAACGTATTTAAGTAATTGTTGTTCTGTAAGACCATAATGAAAGCGCAATTTTTGTTTTTCTTCTAAACGAATACGATATTGAGATTTTTTACCGGGGCGTAATTGGTTTCTAAGATCGTTTCCAGCTTTAGGATTTTTAGTAGTTAGTCCCGGTAAAGCTCCCAGACGGCGTATTTTTTTGAAACGAGGTCCTCTGTAACGCGACATCAAGACTCCTTATAAAGTTGCATAAACCTAAATGCAATTAAACTAAACTATAAAAAATGAAAATAGAATTTGAATTTGAAATTCAATAATAAATTAATGGAAAGTTATTGAAATATTGTACTACAAAAAAGAATTCGAAAGAATAATTAGATGAATTGTATCACTATCCCGTGCTTAATTATATATATATATACTTTATGGTATTAATATTATGGTATTAATATTAAATATAAAACGATAATTCATTTAAAACGAGTAAATACTAAAAAATCTTAACTAATATTCTATTTAAATAATAAGAATATAAAAATAAAGTAAGGGGTTCTTTTCTTGATCAATTTAGTCTACATAGATCAATCTCCTCCAATTTTTTTTAATTGGAAGTTCTTATGAGATAATAGAAGAGTGCCCTTTGGGAAAAGGAGAAGAAGCTTTTTTCAATTTCTTTTTCTTTGATTTTACATTATCAACCCTGGAAAAAAGAAAAAGAAAACAAATGGAGAAAAGCCAGCTATCGGAGTCGAACCGATGACCATCGCATTACAAATGCGATGCTCTAACCTCTGAGCTAAGCGGGCTCACTTAACATAAATTCTACACACATAGGGATTTAGTAAACTACTGGAATCTTAGCTATTAACTCTTCACATAACAATTACTAAATTAATATAGAATTTCCAGCTATTTATCTTATCAAATATATGAGTATCAATAATCAATCGTTTAATTAGCTACTAAAGATTTTTTTAATTCAAATGACAATTGCATTGAAAATTCTTTTTTTTTATTAAAAAAAAGGAATTAGTAGTTATATCCATTAGATTCGTAAATTATTCAATATAAGAGTAATTAAATTCCCTTTAAGTTATTTTTCGGTTGGAAAGATACCAGATAAGATGAAAACAAAAGAATCGACCCTTCAAGCATTCAAAATTACACGCTAAAACCAATATATATTGGGAAAATATATGTAAAAACTGTATATACGTAGAATTATACTATTAGGCGTAAGGATATTCTATATTTAGATTTAGAATAGAGTAATAGCATTTACTATACTATACTATATATAGTATATATATACTATGTATCAATATTATATATTGAATTGATGAATTCAATAGTCCCATCATAATATAACTGAAAGCAAAAGGGGATATGGCGAAATTGGTAGACGCTACGGACTTAATTGGACTGAGCCTTGGTATGGAAACCTACCGAGTGATAACTTTCAAATTCAGAGAAACCCTGGAAGTAAAAATGGGCAATCCTGAGCCAAATCCGGTTTTATCAAAACAAACAAGCGTTCAGAAAGCGAAAATAAAAAAGATAGGATAGGTGCAGAGACTCAATGGAAGCTGTTCTAACAAATGGAGTTGGCTGCGTTGCATTAGTAACGGAATTCTTCCATCAAAATTCCATAAAGGATAAACGTATCCGTACTGAAATAGTATCTCCAAATGATTACGGACAATCCGAATATGTAATTCTTTGAATTTTTATGAGAATTCAAAGAATTTTTGTGAATCAATTCGAAGTTGAAAAAAGATATCGAATATTCATTGATCAAATAATTTATTCCATCAAAATCTGAAAGAATTTATTAATTGGACGAGAATAAAGATAGAGTCCCATTCTACATGTCAATATCGACAACAATGAAATTTATAGTAAGAGGAAAATCCGTCGACTTTAAAAATCGTGAGGGTTCAAGTCCCTCTATCCCCAAAAAGTCCCGTTTGATTCCCTAATTTTTTATCGTATCCTCTCAGTTCCTTAATGGTTCAAAATTCGTTCTATTTCTCGTTCATTCTAATTGGATCTGAGCGGAAATTTTTTCCTTATCCCAAGGCTTGTCCTATATATAGGAAAAACGTACAAATGAACATCTTTGAGAAAAGAACCCTAATCTAATATTAAATTTGAATAATTAATTCATTTAATTACTCATACTATACTGAAACTTACAAAGTCTTTTGTCTTTTTTTTTGAAGATCGAAGAAATTCCACTATAGTATAGATAAGGCTTTGTAATCCCCCTTTGGTCTTTCGTTTAATTGACATAGAACCCAGGCCTCTCATAAAATGAAAATTAGGATGATGCGCCATCAATGGTCGGGATAGCTCAGCTGGTAGAGCAGAGGACTGAAAATCCTCGTGTCACCAGTTCAAATCTGGTTCCTGGCACACGAGGAATTTGTATGAGTATCTATTCTACAAATTAATTGATATGGGTCGCCATACATATCATTGAATAGTATAAATCATGATACATATTTATCCACTAAGTATCTGAGGATATATCCATTCTATCTTTAGAATATTTAAACTTTAGAATATTTAAAGAAGAGTATATAGTATATGCATAAAAAGTTTGGAAAATACAAGGTTACTACTTCATGTATATATTCCAAAAGATAAATCAATTTGTTGGTTGTCTGATCCCCTTTCATTTCTTTCTACTTTATTTTCATATTCTATTTATTTAGTTCCTCCTATGTCACTTTCGGGAGCCCCATCTA